ATAAATAGATACGAATAGAGCAAGAAAAGAAGGAAATAAAAAAACATAGTATAGAAAAGATATCCAAAATTATATAGAAATCACTATCCTACCCTTAGTTTTTATTTCCTTAATTTAATTGAATTTCGCTTGATTAGGGCAAAGTTCCTTAAAAACCTCTGCCTTTTTTAAAATATCCTGAACAGTTCCTGTAGGCTGAGCGCCTTTTTCAAGGAAATAGAGAATAGCGGGAACGTTTAAATAAGTTTGATTCTTGATCGGATCATAAAAACCCACTTTCCGAAGATCTCTTCCTTCTCTTCGGGATCGAACATCAATTGCAACGATTCGATAGACGGCTCATCGGGATAGATGTAGATGAAAAAGAACCCCCCCCCCCAGAACCGTATAGGAAGTTTTCTCTTCGTACGGCTCGAGAAAAAATGATTCGAAGTTTTTTCTATGGATAAAATTAGAATAAATAGGAAAGGAATCCGTAAAAGAAATTAGCCTATAATTTAACTCATATTTATTTAGCACCCTTCCTGAAAAATACAAAATCATTTGTACTCATAACTCAAGTTGAATAATTCTCAAATATCTTAAAGATTTTTCTTTAAGATATTTTTTTATTGAGTGGTCTTTAACCCCCCTTTTGTCTCGTTTAAAATCTGTTTGGATTCTTTATCTGGATCCGTGAGACAATTGAAGTGGTGTTTCCTTGTTCTGGGATCCTTTATCTTTGTTTTAAATCCTTGGGTTTAGACATTACTTCGGTGCTTCTTAATCCTTTCAAAATGGTAGCAACATACCCCTTTTGTGATTTCTTTCTATCAAAGAATCATACCGACGGTTGATTCGCGCGCGATACACTGTGGATCGAAAAAGTTTTAGCCGTTCCAACAAATTTTTTTGAATTGAAAATTTGCTCGAATCGGATCCTTTGAATTTCTATATCGAAGATATACTTACGAAGTTGTTCCAATTTATTGATTGGCATTAACCCTAGATCGTTGTCCCTGAGAAATTAATCAATACTTTCTACTCGAGCTCCATCGTGAACTATTTACATTACAACCCAATAAAAAAAGAAGGGTTCTAGTAGAATAGAACAAACGACGTCGAGCCAAGAGCACCTTCATTCCTATATAAAATGGCGGATGTAAGAATAAGAATCCACACTAGATCGTGTCCTTCAAGTCGCACGTTGCTTTCTACCACATCGTTTTAAACGAAGTTTTACCATAACATTCCTCTAATTTGGAACCAGTATGGAATTGATTCAATTATGGAATCATGAATAGTCATTGGTTCAGTCGGTACAGAGACATAGTAATTTCTATTTTTTCTTATCTCCATAGATAATAAATACTTTTCTGAAAAAATCTTAGCAAGACCCCGGCTTTTTTGTACGAATGGAACATTTTTCTATAAATCTCTATCTAAAAAAAATATCTAATAGAAATACGCAGAAATATAGAAATAACATAACTAACAGAAATAACACGAATAAATAAATTCTATTTGACTCTGCCTCTTCAAGTGACTCAATAAGATAGACTGACCCATTTCCAACTTCCCAAAGATTCAACCCATAAGGAATCATTACAAATCTTGATAATTGAAAAAGTTTCCTACTTATACATCATTATTTGAGTCAAGTTTTACAGTAAAGACTCTATTTTATTATCATAAGAAAGATAAATCTCTGTTTCTTTTTTTCGAATCGAATTGTCAATGATTTAAAGCAAATAAGCTAAATAGATCGAACAATAAAAATAAATATCATTGTTAAATATTTCAATTTTAATATTTTAGGGATGCAAATTATTTTTCACAAAAATAGAAAGACTATTGTCACTGAAATAGGATAACAATACATACCTATAGACTAAGCACTTCCTCGTTTTATATGTATTTTCATATTTTGTTTAACCTGAGGTTAAGTAATCTTTCTGCAACTGTGATCTAGGTCGCATCTTATCTGATCACAAAAGGATTCAGTTACATTTGCATGTCATTTGAACCAGATTTAGTTCAATTTGTGAAAAACTGAGAGATGATTACAAAAAGAATCATTCAAAATCAGAAAAGAAAGAAGAATCATATTCTATCCAATATTAGGCCTTGAAATAGAATCTTGTTGAACAAAAAAGATGTATTCGTATACAATAGATATGCTCTGGGACGGAAGGATTCGAACCTCCGAGTAGCGGGACCAAAACCCGTTGCCTTACCACTTGGCTACGCCCCATTTATATTTTTATTGGACACTAATACTAATAAAGAATAATATTGGTATTAAGTGTTCGTCAATTCCAGTCCAACTATCTATATAAAATCTTTATTCTTTATAGAATGTATTATAGATTCGTGCTAGGATTTTGACATGTGTATATCTAGATAGAATTCAACTGAATTTATTGATCATTACATAGAATTCAATTAAGATATTGTATGAAAGTATGATTTCTTCTATTCTCCTTTGAGAATTGGAGGATTTTTGATTGGGCGGAAAAAGAAGGATTTTTTTGTTTACCTTACTTTCTTCATTTTTCCTTATATCAATAACTCAATCAAAATGCAATTATCTCGACGAACAAAATGTCTGTTATGCTTAATATCTTTAGTTTGATCTGTCTTAATTCTGCCCTTTATCCGAGTAGTCTTTTCTTCGCCAAATTGCCCGAAGCCTATGCTTTTTTGAATCCAATCGTAGATGTTATGCCAGTAATACCCCTGTTCTTTTTTCTTTTAGCCTTTGTTTGGCAAGCTGCTGTAAGTTTTCGATAAGATCTTTAATACTATCCTAGAATATTCATGATTTATTCGAGAAAAATTATAACAATTGATAAGATCAAATAAGTCTGCCAGTATGAACCTTCGATTCAAATATTGAAATTCTTGGATAGCTGCGAGAAATCCGGTTCGCCCCATTTCCCGATTCTAACCCCTTTTCCGGCGAAAGACCTTATTAGGTTAGGGTCCCTTACAATATCTAATTGTGGGTATGAAAGTGATTTGCGGTAATCAAAGACTCTTATTACAAATTTCAACTTCATTTGAATTTCTGAACATTCTTTTCTATTTCTAGAATTCATTTCTTGGTGTCAAAATAGGATATGTGATATAAAAATGGAGGATCTATCATCTTTTCTCGTTTTCCTTTTTCAAAAAATGATCTTGGAGGTTGTGTAATGCTTACTCTCAAACTTTTCGTTTACACAGTAGTAATATTCTTTGTTTCTCTCTTCATCTTTGGATTCCTATCCAATGATCCAGGACGTAATCCTGGACGTGAAGAATAAAATAAAAATTTCGTTTTTCTTGCTTGATTTTACAATTTTCTTAAGATTTTCTTTTATCTATTCCACACGTTTAACTAGTAAAAAAATAAAAAGGGCGTTGCGAAATTTGAAAGAAAAAAATGGAAAGTCATCAACGGAAACGGAAAGAGAGGGATTCGAACCCTCGGTACGAATAACTCGTACAACGGATTAGCAATCCGCCGCTTTCGTCCACTCAGCCATCTCTCCCAATTGAAAAAGATAATTACTATCTTACATTACACATCAAGTAAGGATTCAAGAAAGTATTTCTTTGACATTCTTTATCGTTATTATATAATTAGCAATTCCATTTAGATGCTCGAAAGATCCAAATAGAAAGATAAATAAAGAAGACCTTCTTCCTTTTATTTTGTACGAAGTGCCTTTTGGGCCTGGCCCGGTCAATACCCAGCCGGGCCTTTTTTTGTTCCAACAAATTCCCTTTATTTTTTATTTATAGGCAATATAAATAAGATACCCAATTGGGTATCTGTGTAAGAATTTACGTTCTGGGGTTTACATATACTTCTAATTTTTGTTATAATGGAAATTGAGAATAATGGAAATTGAGAAGGATTTTTGGTTCAAAAGAATTAATACTGATTAAGTATGTATCAATTTGTATTTTCTTATGTCATTTCATTAGGCAAACCAAATTTTAGATTCAAACCCAAGAATCATTCAGGAATTCTCAGTCAACGAATAGTTAATGGTTCCCATTTGTCATAAATTTTGGCTTTTTTGGGTGAAAATATACATTTGATTTTTCAATAGAAAAGTGAGGGGAAGTTTTTCGGCATTGTGCGTTTTGAGATACTATACAATCAATCGAAGGGGTGGATCAAATACAATCATCAAATACAATCAAAAGGGTTTATTTTCTAATTTTTCTAAATTTAGAAAAAGGATTAAAAAAGGATGCAAGATGCAAGTACAATAAACTAAAGTTTAGTAATCCAACCCAAAAAGGGAAAATTTTCTACTATTGTGTATCGTTTTGGCGGCATGGCCGAGTGGTAAGGCGGGGGACTGCAAATCCTTTTTCCCCAGTTCAAATCCGGGTGCCGCCTCATAAACAAACGAATCGAATATAGACTCGCGAGAATCTCTGAGTGTTCAGGCATTGAATCACTATTAGATTGAGATTGGATGGATAATTTACTTTTTTATAGAAAAAGTATAGAAAAAGTGAAAAAAAAATCATTTTTTCCCCTCCTCAAGAGTATAATATACTATCTCCCAACTGCTTCAGAAAGACAATTGGGAAAGGCTACGGATTAGATCAAATAGGAAAGAAAAGTATGTAATAGATAGCAATTTCGCTATTTTTACTTATGAAGGCAAAAAAAAGGAATGGGCCCTCTTATTTTATTACTACATGTTCCATTAGTAACATTCCTTTGTGGTGTCATTGTGTATTTTACTTGTGTTTAGTCTTTGCCAATTAGAAATCATATCTTATAGTAATTTTTTAGAAATGGATTTATTTGATTGGTTCATCAATAGTGTTTCGCCAGAATCCCTTTTTGACTCTGGACCATTGATTCTACTATTATTAGTGAGCAATAATGGAATAATTCTATCATAGAGATAAGGGACATAATTCACATGGATATAGTAAGTCTCGCTTGGGCTGCTTTAATGGTAGTCTTTACATTTTCCCTTTCACTCGTAGTATGGGGAAGAAGTGGGCTTTAGAAGCACTCCTAATTTAGTTGAGGAATGAAAGGGTATCAATTGTTTTATAGATCGTTCTGCAACGCATTTTTTTATTTGAATTGAAATAATTTTCAAATAAAAATATCTTCATTTCGAAATTCCATTGGATTCTAGTGGAGAAATTTATTCTATAACAGTAAAACGATTATTTCAGATTGATCGGAATAAATAGATGTATCAAAGAAATAGAATTGGGTCCTACGTCAATTCCATATATGGATTAATAACTACAGATATTGAAGATAAAAGCTAATATAGTACCAACTTTATTAGAAAGTCAAGTACAACTTTATACACTACAATAACACTAATAGAGAGTATGGTAAGAAATAAATTGATTTCTTACTTACCATACTCTCGAATCTCATCGAATATCGCCGATTATAGCCCGTTGATTTCATTTAAGACGCAAAAATAGAATCCTTTTCATTTGATTTCTTCAACTATTGATCAGAAATCAGAATTGAAGTTTCATTTAAAGTAATTAATCATTTTGACTGACTGTTTTTACGTAAATTATAAGTAGAAAGGCGGTAGGAACTAAAATGAACAGTGCAGTAGCAATAAATGCAAGAATATTTACTTCCATAATCTCATCGTTTTTTTTATTTCACAATAACTCGGGATTTAATCCCATAGAGATGATAAATCTTTCACCTGTCAATTCAATGAATGCATTCCCTATCGATGATCTTGAATCGGATCAATATCATGAATAACAATATCTGATCCATTAAATTAATTCGTCGTCGAGAATTGAATAGTATAACATACGAAGATCTTTTATCTATACCGAATCCAAGATTGGATTCCCGTCCCAATCCAAAATTCCTTTATTTATCCTTCTTTTCTATAACCTACCTTAGGTCTTCCTTGTAGAACCATCAAATGAAGTAGCATCTAATCACTCGTCCGTTTCCATTAACTACAAAACCCCAACAAACAATACAAAGCGAAGTGGAAAAAGAGAGGAATTAGGTTCTAAACGCCGTTTTTTTAATGATCCAATTTTCTTTGGAAGACAAAGAAGTATGATAAAGATGAGTCGCGGGAGCAAAGACGGAATATTCTATCAACTTCACTATTTTAGTTATTTTCATTTTAGTTTAGGGTTTGTTCTTTCTTCGACAGAATCCTGAAAAAAAGGGGGGAAAGACCTTCGGAATTCAATTACGCTCTCTGTCCCTTATTTCACAGAAAAAGGAGAGGCGAATTGATTTACTTATTGGATCCGTCGGGACTGACGGGGCTCGAACCCGCAACGTCCGCCTTGACAGGGCGGTGCTCTTGCCTATTGAACTACAATCCCAGGGGAATCAGAAGGGATCTAGCAGAAAATTTCGATTCTTTTTTATTCTCTCGTATCAGGTATTTCTTAAGAACAAGAGGGTTCTACCATCTGATGGTAGATTGGCGAATTGTTGGGCCGAGCTGGATTTGAACCAGCGTAGACATATTGTCAACGAATTTACAGTCCGTCCCCATTAACCACTCGGGCATCGACCCAACGCCTAATTGATTTTAGACGATTGAAAATATCATTCCTTTTAGACGACTGAAAATATCATTTCTATGGGCATTGTTTACCCCTAGAGGGGCTTGAACCCTCGTTATCTCCGTGAAAGAGAGAAGTCGTAACCGCTGGACCATAGGGGCCGAAGGTCAGCATAAGGAAAATACCAAAAATCGTATAGTATAGTTCCCTAAGTACGACCTCTCTCGGCGATGAATAGGATAGAAAGACAATGAATAGGCTCAACAGCAGATAAATAGATAAATAGGATCAAACCGAAAGACTCGTTAACTCTTCTGGGGGTTAATGGTAATCAAACTTTACCATTAAACTATACAATCTCGAAACTCGAAAGAGAGAAAGACCAATGAAATAAAGTTTCTGAATCAAATCGAAAAACAATGGTCGAGAACTTTCTTTCTTCTTTCGTTTTTCTTTCATTATCCAAGGGTTACGCTCGGTAACCAACCAATCTTTTGACTTGTTTAACTAACCAAAAGATTGATTTGTGCCTTGATAATGATAATGGGAATTATATTCCGCCCTAAGTCAGGCGTCAATTGACCACGGAAAGGAGAGAAAGAAGAACATTAAACAAAGCAAGAAGACAGCCGGACGAGGTATTTTTGCACGTGTTTAACGTTTAATAAATACGAATTCATATGGTTTTCTGGTATTCAATATTCAAGTAGATTAGAATATAAATACCGTTATACATTATAATATAAGAAACTGAATCAGTTTTGATATTCTAAAAAAATCCTAAAACATAGTAAGCCTAAGTGGGAGAATTCTGTTTCTAGGACTGTTTTGTCAATTCCGTTCCATTTGCATCTCTTAAAAATGGCAATTTAAGTTAAGTATAAATTTTTATTCCACCTATCTCACAGATTCCAGTCAAAGATTCATAGAATCGAAATTCCGTCGTTGTTAGATCTATAGGATTTGATGGATAATGAG